AACTACGTCGAATCTTTCCTGAAACATAACCTAGAATCAGATCTTCATTATCTAAACGAACCCGGAACATGCCATTGGGAAGCGATTCGGTAATTAAACCCTCATGAATCCATTTTTGTTCTTTCATTCCAGGTAAAGTCCCCTTGAAGTATCAACTAATGAAGCAGGAACAATATTAGACAACTCGTCCCTTTTCTTTTTTATTTTACAATTAAAAATTGTAAGTTTTGGGTCCAATTTGTATATTAAAAAGATTACCATATATAACACAAAATTTCTCCGCCGATTCTTTCTAGCCGAGCCTCTCGGTCTGTCATTATACCTCGAGAAGTAGAAATAATTACAATTCCCATCCCGCCTAAAATTCGCGGAATTCGTCGATAATTAGAATAGATTCGTAGACCAGGTCGACTGATCCGTTTTAAATTTAAAAGATTTCTACAGGGCCTTTTCCTATTCCTTCTATGTCGTAGCGTTAAAACCAAAAAATCTTTGTTGTTTTCTCGATGTTTTCTCACGTTTTCGATAAAACCCTCTCTTAAAAGTATTTTGACAATATTTTCGGTAATATTAGTGGCTGTTATTCGAACTACTCTTTTTTTATCCATATCAGCATTTCGTATAGAGGTTATTACCTCAGCAATAGTGTCTCTGCCCATGATGAACTAAAATTGTTGGTGACTCAAAATTTGATATAATCAACATGCTTATTTCTTTTTTTTTTTTTTTATGAATATTTTATGAATAAAGGTATATGCGTGAGATACAATCTATTTCTCAATCCATTTCTTTCAACTATCCCACTAGAAAAATAAAATAGCGCGATCCCTTTTTATAATACTTCGGGAGCTAATGAAACTATTTTAGTAAAATTAAATTGTCTTAATTCCCGGGCGATCGCGCCAAAAATTCGCGTTCCTTTTGGATTTCCTTCTTGGTCAATAACAACTGCAGCATTGTCATCATATCGGATTATCATACCGTTCTCACGTTTGAATTCTTTACAGGTACGCACAATTACAGCTCTGACCACTTCTGATTTTTCTAGGGGCATATTTGGTACGGCTTCTTTGATCACAGCAACAATAACGTCACCAATATGAGCATATCGACGATTGCTAGCTCCTATGATTCGAATACACATCAGTTCTCGAGCCCCGCTGTTATCTGCTACATTTAAATGGGTCTGAGATTGAATCATATCATTTTGTAATTTGTTCTTTTAATGCATAATGCAAAGGATAAAAAAAAAAAAGAAATATTTTTTGTCTAAAAATAAAAAAAAAAGAAAGAAATAAGCAATTTTTTTTTCACACCCAAGACTCATTTCTGTTAGTTCTACCCTTTTCTCCTTTATCCCGAAATAATGAATTGAGTCCGTATAGGCATTTTGGATGCTGCTATTGAAATAGCCCTTCTAGCTATATTTTCTTTTACTCCGCCCATTTCATAAAGTATTCGACCTGGTTTAACAACAGCTACCCAATATTCCGGGGATCCTTTCCCCGAACCCATACGTGTTTCTGCGGGCCTTAGTGTAACTGGTTTGTCTGGAAATATACGTACCCATAGTTTTCCACCACGACGTGCATTTCGTGTCATTGCCCGCCGACCGGCTTCTATTTGTCTAGATGTGATCCACGCGGGTTCGAGTGCTTGAAGAGCATATTTACCGAAACAAATACGATTCCCTCGATATGATATTCCCTTCATTCTTCCTCTATGTTGTTTACGGAATCTGGTTCTTTTAGGGTTATAGTTGATGATTGATTATGAATTCCATCTCTACTGCAGAACTGGACGTGAGAGTTTCTTCTCATCCGGCTCCTCGCGAATAAAAGAATTAAAAAACAAAAAAGATTTCGAATCTTAATTAATATAATTAATATTAATTAAATAAAAATGAAATAATTAACTAATAATTAACTAATTAAGATTAAGATATACATGTATTTAAATAGAATCATGGAATTTTTTGAGATTTCCTATAATCTAATAATCTAATAATCTAATCTATTAGTAATCTATAGATCTTGTTTAAATAGACAATTAAAGATTTTAGTTTCTATTTTCGAAATCATATTGTTATTTTGAAATAAAAATAGAACAAATTTTTGTCTTTTTCTTTTTATCGTCCAAATTTATCAATTCAAAAAAAGAAAGTTTTCGCGGGCGAATATTTACTCTTCTATTTCAATTTTTGGCTTGTCTCCCAACTTCTTACAATAGATGAATAGATCTCCGGTTCATTTCGCCATCCCGACCAGTGAATCATTAAGATTCCTTTTTCACAAAAATCTTTTGCATTCACAGCTTCCATCGTTCCCATCGCTTCTTACTTAATGCTTAGGTCCAATTTTTACAACGGAGCCCATAATGCAATTTGTTCTTGAGTCAATCTTCTTAGTCTTTATTGGCTCGAAGCTCTTGATTTTTTTGTTTTGTTCTATAATTTATAAATTTATAAGAAGAGCCATTTAATTATGTTATATTTTAATTA